TTGAGAAATCCTGTTTATATCAGCTATATCCATACGTGCTATTACTCAATTTCTTTGCTTTGATATTTGATGAAGTGAAGAGAGCCTCTATTTATAGAGTGGTAGAGTAATCTCGCCATGCGTCACCGAATTGGATGGCAGGCCCAATTCTGACTAGTTCTCCGCACTACTTTTATGCAGTTGAATACTATCATGCCTTTTTAATGAAAAACTGGCTGGCTCTGGCTACCTTGCGGAGATCCCCAAATCACACTGCCTGTATGAACAAACAAACTTTGTACAACCAGCTTACGTGGAAAAGATTCCATATTCTATGCCAATAGACTCGTGACATCCATGTACTGAGTCGTCAAATGAGCCACGTTAAGAAAGCCCAAGCTTATACGCATTGGCCCACAGGGTGGGGTGCCCCAATAGGGCGGCCCGAATGAAAGACCCAAGCCTACATGAACCATCACAAAGAAAGTCCTACAAATGAAGACTCGGGCCTGTTTCGATGAAAGCCCACAGAAGGGCCAAAGCACAACAAGCCTACCCATCATCAAAGCAAGCCCAAGCCCATGCAAGAAGGACCTCATAGTCATATAAGCCCTTTCCTTACTCCTCAATATAGTATAGTCTAGAATAACGTTTTTCTGACCAACTCTCATGGCTTGCTTTAGGAAGGGGCCCCTAAGCTAGCGCCTAATCGTCTTTCTTTTTTTTTACTTGGCATTTCTATTGATTGGCATTGATTTCAATCTGGTTCTTATGAAACTCCAATCCATCCTTCTCACCAAATCTCTCCACTTTCTTTTTAGTAGGCTCGGGTGGTGTGGTGGAGGGCTGGTTATAGCTGTAGTTTTGACTATTTTGGATCCCGAGCTGGCTAAGATGATGGCTCCAGCTGGAGGGGAGGGTGGAAGCGGGGCCGGTTCTTCGGGCACATCAAGCTCTAACCCGGGCAATCCCGTTGTACCCCCTATTGATCAAGGTGTACACGGCGGGGTTCCACAGGACGCCATATGGGATGCGCTAGACGCGGAAGAAAGGAGGAAGGAGGAAGAACTTCGTAACTCCAAGGAATGGATAGAAAGTGAGCGTCACCTACTCAAGGTGGAAAACATCCAGAAAGAAATAGGCCAACGAGCGAAGGAAATCGCTCAGGAAAGGGGATTAAGCCCAGGGCGCTGCGAGGCAGTAGAAGATGCGGCAAAATACATTGCCGACGATGTAGAGGAAATCCCCGAAAAACAACAAGTCCGCTTCCTAGTGGACTTAATGCGGGACCTTAAGAATCCCAACAGCGAGCTGTGGGAGCGCATCGAGGAGGAGGTGCAAAGATGGCGCCCATGGGGGGATTAGCATCGTACTCAAGAGGCGGATAGATAGGATCTAGTTCTTTTGAGACTCGCGGGAGTGATGGGTATGTGTTTTTCAGGAAGGGGTGGATAAGATAAGCTTTAACGTTGGACCGGGACACACCTCTGTGCGCCCTGGCCGGGCTGACAGGTTTTTGGCGCCAAAAAGAGAGGGAGAGAGAGATCTCGTTAGTCCTGGTATTGTAGCCGCGGGTTGTCGTCGGCCCGACGGACCGGACTTGGGGAGGGAGGGAAAGGTAAAGCTGGCGGAGACCCAAGCTTAGAGTAACTGCCCGAGAAGGACTTCACCCCTCTATCATCGTCTGAGGGGATCCCGAGCTTAAGCGGCGCAGGAAGCGACATTCATAACCTTACGGCTGGGTAAGTGGATTAAGAGATCCATCATCGCAGGGACGAAGTAGCTTTGATTCGTATACTTAGACTGTTCGTCCATATGAAATGATTCAAATTATTTTTGTTGGCAGAAGCGAATGCATGCGGAGAACTCTGCAAATTGGCTCACCTAAACGTTCAGAAATGATAGGAACATTCTTGAATCAGAAACTGGAACAAAAGCAGGTCTTCTTTTCCCTGTTTTGACATATTGACATAATCAACTGATTGAACAGAACATCAAGGCGCTAAGCTGGCGGGCTTTGAGACGGAGCCCGAAATGAATGCGCCTAGGAACTACGATTCTGAAGAGGCTACGTTCCCGGCCTCCCCTCTTTCGAGCAACTTCGTACCTCTTTCGTGTGCTTCCGGTTCAGGCGAAGGCAAGGTCTCTTTTATAAAGTCTTTGATCCAAATGATATACTACCTCAACCAAAGTGCTCCTCTTATGGTCTTCGTGACATAGCATATTGTCTGATCTTCAGCAGGGGGAGGATAAAATCCGCTACACCCACCGTCCTTGGCGTTATTTTGACTGAATGAGTTGAACATAGTTCAACGAATGAGTTGAACTATGTTCAACGAATCCCTTGCTAATATCGAAGTGAGATATCACTATTGATTGATAGAAAGCCCTATTGTAGACTAATAGCTCTAGCTTTCGATTCCATTTGTTAGGAAGAGCTATTATTCATAGTATACTTTCTTTCCCGCTTCAAGCAAAGTCAAGGAGGCTTCAGCAAATTGATCTGGGACCTTGTTTCGGT